GCGTTGCGTACTTTTTTAAAAACGAATAAACCTCAGCTTCACGAAATCATATCTTCTACCAAGAAATTCACCGAGGAAGCGGAAGCCATTTTGAAAGAAGCTATTCAGGAACAGATGGAACGCTTTCTACTTCAGGAACAAGCATAAAAAATGGATCACTCTTATATCTTTTATATTTTTCAAAATGAGAAACGAAAAAAAAGGTTATTTTTTTTTTAGATTAATTAGATATTATTTTAATTTTCTAATATTTGAATATTAAATAAAATATAAGTATCTCGGATTTAATGAAAATTATTCAAAATATCTTTCTTGACATAGAAATATATAAATCAAAAAGATATATATTATATATATGGAAAAAAATTGCGTCCAATAGGATTTGAACCTATACCAAAGGTTTAGAAGACCTATGTCCTATCCATTAGACAATGGACGCCTTTCATTCCTATTTGTTTTCTTATTTTTTACTTCGGATCTCTTGTTCGTAAAAAAAAAAAAAAATAGCGGATTGTATGTGAGAAAATTTAGGCAATTACATATTCAATTCAATGATAGATTAAGATGAAATTATGAATTTAATTTTTAAAATAATAAAAAGATAAAGCGGGTAGCGGGAATCGAACCCGCATCGTTAGCTTGGAAGGCTAGGGGTTATAGTCGACGTCGATTCATCATTTTTAACGTCTCTAATTCAAAACCGAACATGAAACTTTTATTTCATTCGGCTCCTTTATGGTAGATGGATAATTTCCCCGATTTAAGACGTAACTGAAAAAAAAATTGACCCATAACATCTATGTCAGCCTTTACTGTCTGAATACATTTAAAACTACTCGCTTTCTAGATGATCCCTCTAGAAGAGGAGGATTATAACACTCTTTCTAGTTACTTCGTTCTCTATTTCTATGTTGAACGAATCCTGAGGAAAAGAATTTTCTTTCCACCGAGCTAAACAATATATCGATGTCTCTAGTAAACCAAAGACATCGTTTAATAGCTATTTTGCTTCAATCTCCCCTCTATAAACAAAAAACAAATCTAAAATTGAAGATTTAGTTACGATTAGAAAAAAGCTTTCTTCATCCATAGATCCTTTTACTCATTCAATTGGAAGTAGTGATCCAAAAAAAAATTATGTTTCGTAATTTCATAATCCAATTTTTCAATTGCTAATTGATCCTTGTATAAAATATAAAAAGCACGAGAATGTATATTCTTCCTCGAATCTGTCATTGAGAGGTAAAGAATTAAATCCTTTTAAGAAATAAAGTTTTTTTCGGAATATGAAGAAAACCGAAGGACCCCTTAACTATGTAAGGGGTTATATAGAACGAATCACACTTTTACCACTAAACTATACCCGCTACAATACGATTATTATCTATAAATGGATCTTTTGTCGAATCGGATGTAATCAATACAGGATCAGACAAGAATTATTTTAAAAGGGTGCGGGTGCTTAAAAAAAAAAAAATCAGAAATGATACTGGAATTCCCTATCATAGGAATAGAAAGAATCCTCCTTATAATTTAAGATTTCTTAATTGTTGTTGCTTCAATTTTAAAATGCAGCTAATTATCTATGATTATGATTCAGTGGAACAAAGCCCGGCTAGGTACTGACCCGGCCAGGCCATGGAAAAGCCCTTATTGGACAAAAATAACGAGGTATTCTTTTTTTTTTATCACCAAATAATTTTTCGAGCCCGTACTTTAGAGTTGGAATTGCTGATAAACGTGATATATATATAATTATATAAATTATAGAACTTTTATTTTTATTAGAATTAAATAGAGATATTAATTAGAATAAACTATCTTTTTAAGATATAAGTCGATTTTAATTTTAATAAGGATAAAGAGATAATTTCAACCCTTACTTTATATGTAATGTAACATAGTTATTATCCGTTTTCAATTGGGAGAGATGGCTGAGTGGACTAAAGCGTCGGATTGCTAATCCGTTGTACGAGTTATTCGTACCGAGGGTTCGAATCCCTCTCTTTCCGTTTACCTGTATCGCTTGATATTTTAGTTATCTTTCGATCAAGGAAAAGGATTATTTGATGCTTATTCTTCACGTCCAGGATTACGTCCTGGATCATTAGATAAGAATCCGAAGATGAAGAGAGAAACAAAGAATATCACTACTGTGTAAACGAAGAGTTTGAGAGTAAGCATTACACAATCTCCAAGATCTTTTTTTTTTTTGAAGAGAATAGATTATCCATTTTTATATCACATATCATATTTTGACACCATGAAAGGAAGTACTTTTTTAGTTTTTAGACAGGGTTTTTCTTCAGTAAAATTAAAATTTTATTTTCAAATACTCGCAATACCTAATTGTGGGGTATCTTATATAAGATCTTTGACGAGAAAGGTCATAATGAAGAAATGGGGTGATTCAAGAATTTCAATGTTTCAACTAAAGGTTCATACTCTAAGACTTATATGATTTTATCAATTGTTATAATTTGTTTCTTGAATACTTGAATAAATAATTAAGTTTGCTAAGACAGTATTCAAAATTTCATCGAAAACTTACAGCAGCTTGCCAAACAAAGGCTAAAAGAAAAAACAGCAAAGGTATGACCGGCATAAAATCGACAATTGGATTTAAAAAAGAGTAGGCCTCGGGTAATTTGGCCAAGAAAAAACTACTCGAATAAAGGGCAGAGTTAAGACAGATACCGATCAAACTAAAAATATTAAGCATAACAAAGATTTTTTTCTTGGAGATAATTGTATTTTGATTGAGTTATTGATATAAGGCAAAAAATAATGAAGAAAGTAAAGTAGACCAAAAAATCCTTTCAACCCACTCACCCAATCAAAAGCCTTCAATTCTAAAAAGAGAATATAAGAAATCATACGTTTATACAATACAATATCTTAATTAAATTATATGTAATGATCAATCAAGTCCAGTTTAATTCTATATTATATCTACACGTAGCAAAATCCTATAAACAATATAGTGCATAGATATGTATTTGCATTGGAATTGACGAAAAACCAACATTCATATTAGTGTTTATTAGTGCAGAATTGAAATTTAAATGGGGCGTGGCCAAGTGGTAAGGCAACGGGTTTTGGTCCCGCTATTCGGAGGTTCGAATCCTTCCGTCCCAGAGCACCCATTATATCCGGAAAACTCTTACTTTTTTGAACAAGACTCTCTTTAAGATTAAGATCTTTAATTTTAGAGTGGAGTAGTGGCTATAATATGATTCTTGTTTATCATTTTTACTTATTCTTCTCTGATTCAGAGAAGAATATTGTTGTCTCAAACTAAATTGCGTTCGAATGAGACAGAGATGTAACTAAATCTAGTTGTTTTGTTATCTAGGTCAGATGGGAACATAGACCCCACACCACACTAGTTTGAATAAAAAAAGTTGGACAGACTATCATTGTATGCCTATGCCCATCCCTCTGCTATTCCTATTGAATTGAAGTTAATTTAGGTACCATATCCTATATCTTTTCGTTTTCATATTTAATTTAAATACATATATCTATGTATCTGATCTGTCTGAATCTCATTAACAAACGATCAAGTAAATTACATATGTAACAGATCTGTTTTCTTTGCACCGAGTTTTTTGTCATTTTTTGTTTGGGTCTAAGAGTTCTATAAATTGTTGTAAAATTTTAGGCGAGGGATTATTCATACATTCTATTAAATTAGATTTTTTGGGGGGGTCTAGAAATAGAAAGGTTACAGAAAACTTATGGAACCTCAAGTCAAATACAATGCATGGTATCATTCTATTTCCGTAACAACGGCCTTTGTTTGTATTTTGTGAAAAAAAAACTTATGATCACTTAAATTGGAATCGTCAGTTATAGAATATCCGGGATTAAATTACTTGCAGTGACAGTTCTTCCATTTATTTGCTAACTATGGGATTAAAAAATTAGTGCTGAGACGTTTTCAGAAACTAACTACCCATTCATATCTATTTCTATTATGGATATAGAAGGACAAAAGTATAGATTTATTATTATTTAGCGATCGCACTAATGACTATTCATGATTCCATAATTGAATCAATTAAATACTAGTTCCAAACTAGAGGAATGTTATGGTAAAACTTCGTTTGAAACGATGTGGTAGAAAGCAACGTGCGACTTGAAGGACATGATCAGCTGTGGATGTAATAATCCACCATTTTATTACGAATAAAAGTGCTCTTGACTCGACATCCTTTGTTCTGCTCGACTAGAACCCATCAGTTTTTTCTTGGGTTGTAATGTAAAAAGGGGGTAATTATATACATGATGGAGCTCGAGTAGAAAGTATTGATTCATTTCTCAAGGGTAAGGGTCTAGGGTTAGTGTCAATTAATAAGTTTGAACAACTTCGTAAATATAGCTTCTATATAGAAATTGAAAGGATTCAATTTTAGAAAGTTTCAAATCTAAAATAAAAGTCAAATTTGTTGGACTTGGTAAAACTTTTTCAATCAAAAGTGGAACACGCGTGAATCAACCGTTCTGATGATTCTTTGATAGAACGAAATCACAAAAAAGGTATGTTGCTGCCATTTTGATAAGGATTAAGGCTCACCGAAGTAATGTCTAAACCCAATGATTCAAACAAAAGATAAAGGATCCTGGAACAAGGAAACACCATTTTTCATTGTCTCAACAACTAAATCTGAAGAATAAAACAGATTCTAAACGAGACAAGAAGGGGGCTAGAGACCACTCAAAAAATAAAATAGCTTAGGGATTGTGAGCTATTTGAGAGTTATCCCACTTGAGTTATGAGTACAATTTTTTTTTTTTTTTACATTTATAAACGAAAAAAATTAAATCTTTAATCATAGTCTAATTGATTTGATGATTTTATGGATCTATTTGCCATTCTAATTTTATACATAGACATAATTTTCTCGAGCCGTACGAGGAGAAAACCTCTTATACGTTTCTAGGGGGGGTATTTTCATCTATCCCAATGAGCCGTCTATCGAATCGTTGCAATTGATGTTCGATCCCGAAGAGAGGGGAGAGATCTCCGGAAAGTTGGTTTTTATGATCCGATAAAGAATCAAACTTATTCAAATATTCCTGCTATTCTATATTTCCTTGAAAAAGGCGCTCAACCTACAGGAACTGTTCATGATATTTCAAAGAAGGCGGAGGTTTTTAAGGAACTTCCCTTTAATCAAACAAAATTTAAATAAAGAGTATAAGCTTTTCTCTACTTCTCTACTATGCTCCGCCTTTTCGTATTGTTCCCATAGAATCCCCTGTTCTAGTGGTATTGGTATATAACGACAAAAAGCGAAGGTGGATATTCCCAAAATCGAGGGACTAGATGAAGAAATTGGATCTCGAAATATAAAATTATGACATTATCTGCAATCGACTGGTTTTCCGTTTTCATTGGAACTCTACTAACAAATAATAATAACCACGGAATCAAACTTGCTTATTCGCTCAACTTATATTGATTGAATAACTCGGATTTTTTTTGGCTACTTTTTTATTCCTTGATCTACTATCTACACCTTTTTGCATCTATGTAGTGCCAATCCAACACCAGTCCTTATAGTTAATATTTAATTTATTTCCATTTTCACCACTGTATTCTTTTCGTAACATTTATATTGACAACAGTGTATCGAACAAATATAATTTGATCGTGTATAAGTATAAATCTTTTTGTGCCATAGGTTCGGTTTTTTATTTTACTTCATTCAATTGATGGGTTCGTTGAATTCGCTGTGATACAATAATTTTTTATTGGAGTGAAAAAAAAAAAAGAAAGGGAGGTTGATTCACTTGTACATTTATATCTATTCTAAATTCTAATTATATTTAAATTTAGTATATTTTTTTTACTGTATTGACATTTACACATCCTAATTGTTTTTAGATTTTTGGGTTGCTAACTCAACGGTAGAGTACTCGGCTTTTAAGTGCGGCTAGTATCGTTTACACATTTGGATGAAGCAAGGGATTCGTCCATACCATCGGTAGAGTTTGTAAGACCACGACTGATCCTGAAAGGGAATGAATGGAAAAAATAGCATGTCGTAGCAATATATAATTCTGAGAATATTGCATTCTTACCGGATCGGTACAAAGACTTGTTTAAAGGCTTGGATCGGGGCGGAACAAAATGAATTAAAAGTTGGGTCGAGTGAATAAATGGATAGAGCCCTATGGCTCTAATTATAGGGAAACAAAAAAGCAACCGGCTTCTGTTCTTAACTTTGAATGATTACCCGATCTAATTAGATAGACGTTAAAAATGGATTAGTGCCTGATGCGGGAACGGCTTCTCCTATGAGTGGATTATCCTTTTTTTTATGAATCCTAACTATGTTGATATTCTCCATTATGCATTTTATGCATTGGAGAGGAATGTGTAGAAGAAGCAGTATATTGATAAAGATAAGTAAATTCTTTCCAAAATCAAAAGAGCGATTGGGTTTTAAAAATAAAAGATTTCTAACCATCTTGTTATCCTATAACGAACATAAACCTATTAGATGAAAAAAAAGAGGATGGAGAGTCCGTTGATGAGCTTACCTGTCTCCGAGGTATATATTAGTTTATTATTATACTACCTTGTTTTGACCGTATCGCACTATGTATCATTTGATAATCCAAGAAGTATCTTATGCCGATCTTTGGTTCAAATCTAATTTCAAATGGGGGAATTTCAACGATATTTTGAACTCGATAAATTTTTGAAACAGGACTTCCTATATCCGCTTATCTTTCAAGAGTATATTTATGCACTGGCTCATGATCATGTTTTAAATAGATTCATTTTGGTGGATAATTTTGGTTATGATAATAAATCCAGTTCACTAATGGTGAAACGTTTAATTACTCGAATGTCTCAACAGAATCCTTTGCTTATTTCTGCTAATGAGTCAAATCAAAACCTATTGTTGGGGCATAACAAAAATTTATATTTGCAAATGATATCAGAGGGATTTGCAGTTATTGGGGAAATTCCCTTTTCCCTAAGATTATTATCTTCCTTAGAAAGGAAAGAAGAAATAGGCAAATCTCAAAATTTCCGATCAATTCATTCACTATTTCCGTTTTTAGAAGACAATTTTGTACATTTAAATTATGTGTCAGATATACTAATACCCTACCCCATCCATCTAGAAATCGTTGTTCAAACTCTTCGCTCCGGGTTGAAAGACGCCTCTTTTTTCCATTTATTACGCTTCCTTCTCTATGAGTATCAGAATTGGAATAGTCTTGGTATTCCAACTCCAAAGAAATCAAGTTCCATTGTTTCAAAAAAGAATAAAAGATTATTCTTGTTTCTATATAATTCTTATGTATGTGAATACGAATCCATCTTCATTTTTCTTTGTAACCAATTTTATCATTTACGATCAACATCTTCTGAAACTCTTTTTGAACACCTTTTTTTCTATGGAAAAAGAAAAGCTCTTGTAGAAGTCGGTTCTAATGATTTTCCGCCCGTCCGATGGTTGTTCAAAGATCCTTTCA